AAAAAGAAATCCTTTCATTATTATTCATTGTTACTAAAGATAATAAACGAGATTTTTCTTTAATTTTTTTTTTCTCTTCTTTACCCCATAAAGATATTGAATAAAATGAGTTATTTGTTTTGCCGCTGTAATTTTGAAAATGAATATTTAAATACCCCTCAAAAGTAAGTAAATAGATACGAAACATATAAAATGCAGTTAATCCTGCTGTGAAAAAAGCAATTATTGCAAAAATCGGTGAATACAACCAACTATCATTAAGAATTTCATCTTTGGACCAAAAACATGCCAAGGGTGGAATACCACAAAGGGAAAGTATACCTAATAAAAAAGCAGTTTTTGTAATTGGCACATGTTTTGTTAAACCACCCATAAGAACCATATTTTGACTTTTTTCTGGAGAATATCCAACAATCGCTTCCATTGAATGAATGATTGATCCGGACCCTAAAAACAACAATGCTTTCGAATAAGCATGAGTAATCAAATGAAATAAAGCAGCTCTATAAGACCCAATACCTAGAGCTAACATCATATAACCCAATTGAGACATTGTAGAATAGGCTAAACTTCTCTTAATATCTTTTTGAGCAAGAGCTAAAGTAGCCCCCAATAGTAATGTTATTATACCTATCGAAGCTATTATATTCATTATGTAGGGTATAACTATGAAAAGAGGAAAAAGCCGAGCTACAAGAAAAATCCCTGCTGCTACCATAGTAGCAGCATGTATAAGAGCTGAAATAGGAGTAGGTCCTTCCATAGCATCAGGTAACCATACCTGAAGGGGGAATTGAGCAGATTTAGCAATTGCACCAGAAAATAATAAGAAGGCACACGAAGTAACAAATAAAAAATTAACTGTATTATTCGAAATCAAGTTATTGAATATTTCAAACAAATCCCGAAATTCTAAACTGCCCGTTATCCAATAAAAACCTAAAATTCCTAATAATAAACCAAAATCCCCTATACGATTAGTTACAAACGCTTTTTGACAAGCATTCGCGGCAATCGGTCGTGTAAACCAAAAACCTATTAATAGATAAGAACACACTCCAACTAATTCCCAAAAAATATAAATTTGTATTAAATTAGAACTAGTTACTAATCCCAGCATTGAAGTATTGAAAAAACTCATATAAGCAAAAAATCTCAAATATCCTTGATCATGAGACATATAATTGTCACTATAAATAAGAACCATAATTCCAACAGTAGTAATTAGGATTGACATAATAGAAGTAAGTGGATCGATCAAATAGCTGAACTCTAATGAAAAGTCATTATTGAGGGTCCAAGACCATACATATTGATAGATATAACCATTATTTATTTGCTGAATAGACAAATTGGCTGAAAAAATCATAACTATACTTAACAATAAAACACTAGGAAAAGCCCACATGCGGCGAAGATTTTTTGTTGCCTTCGGAAAAAGTAGAAGTCCCACGCCTATTAACATAGGAATTATAACTGGAATGAAAGGTATGATCCATGAATATTGATATTTATATTCCATAACAAATAAAAATAAATAAAAATCTTAATTTTTTTTTAATTAACTTTTTCTCATTCATCAGCTCTTATTATTATTATTATTTTTTTTTAAGGAAAGGGGTCAGTTAATAAAAAAATTAAGATATGTAAAACTAAAATAAAATTTGATATTATTAATTCTTTTTTTAGTATTTTTCAAATACTAAAAAAATATATTTCAAACCAAGAAGTTAGAATGGGTCAAATGATAAAACCAAGTTACTACTGAAAAATAAATACTTACTTTTTTTAAGTAAGATTTTATGAAACTACAAAAAATAAAAATTTCAATTATTATTTCTTATTACAATTTACATAATACAATATTTGAATCTCTAGAGAGAGTAAGGACAAATAATTAAATTACACCAAAAAGAATATATTATTTTGATATAATTCATAAAAGATGGACATAGTCCATAACTTAACCCAAGAAAATCAGAGCTGTTTATTTTAGTTCGTTTATTCATAATCATTAACCAATGAAGTTTTAAATTGATTGAAGGAATTACTAAAATAAAAGAACTATTTTTTAGAAAAAATAATAATGTATACTTTAACAGATTAACTACTAATCTCATTTGAATTTAAAATTTGAATTTGGTGCACTCTTTTTTCGAGCTTGAGCACTGAAGCAATTAATAAAAAATTATTACAATTTATTTTTTAATTTAAATTAAAAAATAAGATTAAAGGTTGGTTTATTAAATTTTTTTATGTATTTTATTACATGTATAAATATAGCACAACAAAATAAATAACATAAAGGGACAACCATTTTGGTTTCTATTTTTTTTTATGAAGAGAGTCTAATTTAGACAATAAAGAGAGAATTATATAGTAAAGAACAATTTGTTTTGAAGAATAGATGTCTTTCACATCCAACAATAGAAATGAATACCCTATTCTAATTTTCTCATGGCAGTTCCAAAAAAACGCACTTCTATATCAAAAAAAAGAATTCGTAAAAATATTTGGAAAAGGGGGGGCTATTGGGTAGCATTGAAAGCTTTTTCGTTAGCGAAATCTCTTTCTACAGGGAATTCAAAAAGTTTTTTTGTACAAGAAAAAATAAATAATTAAACATTGGAAAAATCTTAATTTCTCTATAACTCTAGAAATAGGTTATTTTTAGAGTTAAATTCGTTTCGAATTTTTATCTAATTTCTATATTTTATTTTTATATATATATAAATAAAATATAGAAATTAGAAAACGAATTCTAATTATTCTAAAAGAACTATTTATTATATATTTATTATACAAGAACAAATATAAGATATAAGATTCTTAATCTAAATTAATGAGTTGTTGAAACTCATTTTTTAATCTTAAAACTTGTTTTGTAATTTTATGAAGACTCATTTTAAAAAATAATTATCAACATTGTCAATATCTATATAATATATACTCTTTATCCTTATATATCACTTATATCCCTCGTATAAAATATCAACTTCTTGTTCCATTTTGGTTGGATATTTTATACGAGAAATGGATACATTTTGGTCATAAAAAAAAAATGGATCTATAGTTATTTGGACTGGGGAAGATAAAGATAGATCAATATATGTATTAATTTAGAATAGATTATTTTTATTTGAATTACGGTCAAATTACCATAGAAATCGAAACTTTTTTTTTATTAAATGATACGCCCAATACTTAACCTAATTTAATTAGGTTACTAAATACTACTACAAATTCTCGACACAGCAAAAACTCTAAATATTAATACAAAGCTATGTCAATCTTTATTTTATTGTATGTATTCAGGAAATTGTGATCGATAAAAATCCTATTTTTTTATTTATTTTTTTTTTCAGTGATCATTTATATTTTAGATTCAGAAAATGAAATAAATGATTTAGATTCATAAAATAAGATAAATGAGAAAAAATTAATTGTTAAAAAAAAAAAATGAAATTTGATTCATCAATTTCTTTATTCATGAATTTCAACGTTTCCTATAAAACATAAAATTCAAAAATATTGAATGATTGAATACTTTAACCTCGACGATTGAATTTAAATAAGTTATTATGATTTCGAACAAGCCGCTATGGTGAAATCGGTAGACACGCTGCTCTTAGGAAGCAGTGCTATAGCATCTCGGTTCGAGTCCGAGTGGCGGCATGGCATCTTATAAAAGAGTAAGTCCTATCTATAATGAATTCAATTCCATATTTCCATTCCTATAATTGGGAACCCCCCCCTTTTTTTTTTTTAATTTTATTTTTATGATATTTTCAATTTTAGAACATATATTAATTCATATATCCTTTTCGATTGTTTTAATTGTAATTGCAATTCGTTTGATCATCTTATTAGTTAATGAAAGCACAGGACTATATAATTCATCAGAAAAAGGCATAAAAACGACTTTTGTCTGTATAACAGGATTATTGGTTACTCGTTGGATTTATTCGAGGCATTTACCCTTAAGTGATTTATATGAATCATTAATTTTTCTTTCATGGAGTTTGTCCATTATTCATATGGTTCCGTATTTAAAAAAAAATATGAACGATTTAAGTGCAATAACCGCGCCAAGTGTTATTTTTACCCAAGGCTTTGCTACTTCTGGTTTTTTAACCGAAATGCATCAATCCATAATATTAGTACCCGCTCTCCAATCTCATTGGTTAATGATGCACGTAAGTATGATGGTATTCAGCTATGCAGCTCTTTTATGTGGATCATTATTATCACTAGCTCTTATAGTCATCACATTTCGAAAAGTCATAAGGACTTTTGAGAAAAGCAATAATAAGTTATTTTCCTTTGACGAGATTCACAAAAGAAACAATCTTTTAGGAAACAGTTCTTTGATTTTTTCTAGAAATTATTATAGGTCTCAATTCATTCAACAATTGGATCATTGGAGTTATCGTATTATTGGGATAGGATTTATCTTTTTAACTATAGGTATTCTTTCGGGAGCAGTATGGGCAAATGAGGCATGGGGCTCATATTGGAATTGGGATCCGAAAGAAACTTGGGCATTTATTACTTGGACCGTATTCGCTATTTATTTACATATTCGAACAAATAAAAATTTGGAAGGTGTAAATTCCGCAATTATAGCCTCTGTGGGATTTCTTATAATTTGGATATGTTATTTTGGAGTCAATCTTTTAGGAATAGGGCTACATAGTTATGGTTCATTCATTTACACTAACATATAACTGAAAAAAGGACCTAACAAACACAAACATGGGACAGCATATATATAAGAAAACATCGTGTAAGCCATGGAGAACCTTTTGAATCAAAGTAGTGATTCAAAAGGTTCTTACAAAGGCCAAACATATCCGGTTAAAAATCTAATTCATTTTTTTTTAACTTAAAGTTAAACTTAAGAAAATAAAAAATACTTATATTTATTATTTATGAAAAAATACTTATTTAAAAAATTGTACAACGAATTTTTTTAAACATCCTATTATATTATATATTCTAGTATTATATTATATATTCTAGTATAGGATTACTGTTTGATTTTTTATTTTATTCATGAAAATTATTTATAAAAATAATTAGATATAATATCTTCGACCTTGTCAACTGATAATGAGAAAACGAAATCCGGATAAATACCAATACCTATTACAGGTAAAAGGATAGAAATCGAAACAAATAATTCTCGCGGTCCAGAATCAAAAAAATAAGAGTTTGGAGCATTAAAAAACTTGTATCCATAGAACATTTGGCGCAACATAGATAATGAATAAATAGGAGTTAATATCATTCCAATTGACATTACAAATGTAATTAGTATTTTTGTTTTTAAAAAAAAATTTTGGCTGGTAAGTAATCCAAAAAATACTATTAATTCTGCAACAAAACCACTCATCCCCGGTAATGCAAGGGAAGCCATCGATAAGATACTGAAAATTGTGAATATTTTTGGAACTGGGATCGCTATTCCGCCCATTTCATCTAGATAAACAAGACGTATTCTATCAAAACTCGTTCCCGCCAAGAAAAAAAGTGCAGCGCCAATAAAGCCATGAGAAATTATTTGTAAAATGGCTCCGTTGAGGCCCATCTCACTTATAGTGGCAATTCCTATAATTATGAAACCCATATGAGATACGGAGGAATAGGCTATTCTTTTTTTTAAATTACGTTGACCAGGAGATGCTGAAGCTGCATAGATTATTTGAATTGTTCCTACTATCATCAACCAGGGAGCAAATAGAGAATGAGCGCGAGGCAATAATTCCATATTGATCCGAATCAACCCATAAGCCCCCATTTTTAATAAGATTCCGGCTAGAAGCATACAAGTACTGTAATGTGCCTCTCCATGGGTGTCTGGTAACCATGTATGTAAAGGTATAATCGGTAATTTGACAGCAAAAGCAATAAGAAATCCAATATAGAATATTATTTCAAGTGCTAATGGATAAGATTGATTAGCTGATATTTCAAAATTTAATGTTGGTTCATTGGAACCATATAAACCGATACCCAGAACTCCCATTAATAAAAAAACGGAACTTCCCGCAGTGTACAAAATAAACTTTGTAGCGGAATACAAACGTTTCTTTCCCCCCCACACGGATAGAAGTAAATAAACGGGAATTAATTCTAACTCCCACATGATGAAAAAAAGTAAAAGGTCTCGAGAAGAAAATGATCCTATTTGACCGCTATACATTGCTAACATCAAAAAATGGAATAATCGGGAATCCCGAGTAACCGGCCAAGCCGCTAAAGTAGCTAAAGTGGTGATAAATCCTGTTAACAAAATAGGTCCTATAGAGAGTCCATCTATTCCCAATCTCCAGTAAAAATTAAAAAAATTGATCCACTTATAATCCTCCGTAAGTTGCATTAATGGATCATCAAATTTGAAATCATAATAGAATGCATAAGTTATTAGAAGGATTTCGATGGCACATATGAAAATAGTATACCACCTAATTATCTTATTTCCTCTATGAGGGAGAAAGAAAATTAAAGAACCCGCGAATATTGGCAAAACCACTAATATTGTTAACCAAGGAAAATAATTCGTAGTAAAAACAAGATACACTTGGACCAGAAAAATCCGTGCTCGAAAAAAAATAGAATATATTTTTATTTTTCGAGCAGGTGGATTTTTGTCGGTAAAAATAATGAAATGTATTCAGATGAGATTTGTGAAAGGGATCAATAAGCTAGGCCCATACTTCGAGTTGTTTCATGCCATAAATAAACTCGAACGCTCAAGTAATCCGTTGGACAGGCGGATTCACATCTCTTACAACCAACACAGTCTTCTGTTCTTGGAGCAGAAGCAATTTGCTTAGCTTTACATCCGTCCCAAGGTATCATTTCTAATACATCTGTGGGACAGGCTCGGACACATTGAGTACACCCTATACATGTATCATAAATCTTTACTGAATGTGACATTGGATATATAAAATTTTGAACATCATAAAATAAAATTTCGATCTAGTAAACTTGTAAATGAATTATACACATATATTTAGACACCAGATGAATCAATAATTTACCAGAATTCTTCTAATCAATCTGCTTCCGGATCGACTTATGCGGGAAGTCCAAGATACTTTGATTTCTTGCATTTTTTGTAAACACGATCAATACGTTATGTATCATCCACGTTAATTCTACTTGATAAATATTATAATTTCTATGATTAATCCTACTTATTAATACAATACTACTTATTCAACAAATTCGATTGATTGATACGAGTTGATTTTCTGTTACGATAAATTGCGGAAACAATAGCTGGTCCAATAGCTGCTTCAGCGGCTGCAATAGCTATAACAAAAATTGAAAAAATATTTCCTTTTAATTGGCGACTATCAAAAAAATCAGAAAATGTTACGAAATTTATATTAACTGCATTCAGTATAAGTTCAAGACACATAAGGGCTCTAACCATATTTCGACTTGTGATCAATCCATAAATACCGATAGAAAATAAATAGGCACTCACAACAAGTACATGTTCGAGCATCATTGACAACTCCTTATCAATTTAGATTTATTTGAAAATGAAAAACAATTTAATGGGTTTAATTGACTCAAATATAAAAAATACAGAATATATTGGTAATAGATCGAATAAAAGAATTTCTATTTAGATTTTAGATATAAACAATCTTCAAATAACAAATAAAATGAAACTGAGGGAAAATATAACACAGAACAAAATTTAATTTTTGATTTCGGTTACTAGTTCGAAAGATTTATTACTGGCGAGCCACAGCAATTGCGCCTATCAAAGCAGCTAAAAGAATTATCGAAATGAGTTCAAATGGAAGAAAAAAATCTGTTGATAAATGAATTCCAATTTGTTGACTGTTACTTATCAAATCTTGCTCTATAATCTGGTTTGATCTTGTAGTCCAAATAATACCGTACCATGACGTATCCAGAATAGTAGTCATTAGTGAAACAAAAATACCTGTACAAACCAGTAAAGTAACCCCATTTCCAACGGTACAAAGATTAAAATCCTTGTAATATTCTGAATCATTCATGAACATTACAGCAAATATGATTAAAATATTTATAGCTCCCACATAAATAAGGAGCTGTGCGGCAGCTACAAAATGAGAGTTTGATAGAATATAGAATAAGGATATACAAACAAGAACCAGTCCTAACGAAAAAGCAGAATAAATTGGGTTGGTAAGTAATACTACTCCTATACCTCCTAATATAAGACCGAATCCCAAAAAGACTAAAAGAAAATCATGTATCGGTCCGGGCAAATCCATTATATGTAAAGGGATAAATAAATCGAAATTTTTTTCATGACCTTATTGAACCCACCAGGAAAATTTATTTCTGAAAAGTTCTTAATAGAATTAAATCCAAATTCTAAAGAATGTGAATTGATGTAGGTACAGTTCTTGGATTAATATCATTCATTCTTTATCTTAAAGAGTAGTTTGGAATTATATTATGTATATTTGGATTTTGAAAAAATTACAGATATATTAGAGATTTTCAATCCAAATTGAAATATGAGCCAACCAATCAATAGTTGCAATTTTGAGTTAGTGATTAAACAAAAAAACGAAATAAACAGCACTCCTTTCGATCAAAATGAAACCTTACTAATTATAAATTACTCTTTCTTTTTAATCAAAGGATTTACTTATATATTTATATAAACTTATATATTTATATAATATAAATTTATATATTTAATTAAAAATTGTTCTAATTGTATAATCGTCAATTACTGACATTGGTAAACGACCCAAAGCAATTTGATTATAATTCAATTCGTGACGATCATAAGTAGAAAGCTCATATTCTTCAGTCATTGCTAAACAATTTGTTGGACAATACTCAACACAGTTACCACAAAATATACAGATTCCGAAATCAATACTGTAATTAAGCAACCGTTTCTTTCGAATATTAGTTTCCAATTTCCAATCAACGACAGGTAGATCTATAGGGCATACACGAACACATACTTCACAAGCAATGCATTTATCAAACTCAAAATGTATTCGACCGCGGAAACGTTCTGATGTGATTAATTTTTCATAAGGGTATTGAATAGTTACAGGTAAACGATTTGCATGGGATAAGGTAATCATGAAACTTTGACCAATGTACCTTGCAGCTCGTACTGTTTGTTGGCCATAATTCATGACCCCAGTTACCATAGGGAACATATCGTAAATATCTATGAATATTTTTACGTTTATTTCTTTCTCTTGTTTGAGATAAGTTGTAAATAGAGAATCTAGGATTCCTTTACAGTGAAAAAAGTTGGAAAGAAGTTGTTAATAATAGATTACCAAGAGAAATGGGTAAAAGAAATTTCCATCCCAGATTTAATAGTTGGTCTATTCTTAGCCTAGGTAAAGTCCATCTTGTTGTGATAGGAATGAACAAAAACAAATAGGTTTTGGCTAATGTAATAAAGATACCAATTGTCGTTCCAAAGACCCAGCGTGCTTTATTTATTTCAAAAAGCTCAGAAACGAATATGTACGGAATAGAGATATTCCAACCTCCCAAGTAAAGAACTGTTACAAATAATGAAGAAACTAATAGGTTTAGATAGGAAGCAACATAAAATAAACCAAATTTGATGCCCGAATATTCGGTTTGATAACCTGCTACTAATTCTTCTTCTGCTTCTGGTAAATCAAAAGGTAATCTCTCACATTCTGCTAGGGAAGAAATTAGAAAAACGATAAACCCTATAGGTTGACGCCACAAATTCCATCCCCAAAAACCGTATTTTGACTGAGCCTCAACTATATCAACTGTACTTAAACTGTTAGATAATCATAGTCGGTGATAACATTACTGTTACCATCGCTATTACAGAACCGTACGTGAGATTTTCATCTCATACGGCTCCCCCGGGGTCATAAATAAATCTAAGGACCGAGTTGGTATTATTTACCTTGATATATTTATAGGATAGATAGGTTACAAATCTAGCAAAGGTCCTGAATTAGACCGTTTAAATTCTGTCTGTTATAGTTATATAATAATAAATTATATAATAAATAAAAAAAATACGTCTGAATTGATCTTATCCTTTATTTAATAAAAAATTTAAAATATTTAATAAATAATTTAAATTTGTATTTGTTGAGTAATAACTTTAAGTCTTGAATAAAATACTGTTTGTAGAAATATCAATAACCCGTCGTTTTCAATTATGAAAAAGAATTAGACATTCTATTAGTTTAGTTGATGAATTATGACACTAATTTTATCTCTATGACTATATAGATACGAAAGAAAGAATACAATTACAAAAAAAAAAGAGATCTTTTTTTTTTTATTTTTTTTTTCATTCCTATTCTTCTTTTTTTTATTTTTTTTTTCATTCCTATTCTTCTTTCTTTTCTGAAAAAAGGGGGGTTTCTAATAACTAATAAAAAAGGGGAGCTTACAAAATAAAAGATTATTTCGTTTCCGATAGTTATTTATTTTAATCGGTGGATAGGAGTATACTCTGGATTGGAATCGTGGGGAGTACTGCCTCATCATTTCTACTAATTTAAAGCCCCAATTAGTATTCTTTTTATATTATGTGTAAATGTTCTTTAGGATAAATTACACAATCTCTATTACTAATCCTTTGCGTAATTTGGCGTTTCTAATGATCCACTCATTTTTGCTAAAACCTCCCGCTTTACGGTAATACATACAAAGGCTCGTGAAAACAGAATACGTTTGATTTTTTGAACCCGCTTCAAGCTAGAATGACATGACTAATCAACCAATCTTGGGGTAAAGGGTCTCTTCTTATGTTTATTTATGCTCAACTCTTTAATTCTTCTTATACATCGAAGACGAGACTCAAAAATATTACTGCGAATATTATATAGCTGTTTTCTTTCACTCATATAACTATCTAATTTTATTCATTAATCCGAATAATGAATAAAAAATGAAGATATCCATGCAATTTATTCCATCTCTTTTTCTCTAAAGACTGGAAGGAAAAGAATAGGGAAAAGTTTATGTTTCAACGAATCGCACGTAGAGATATTGATAATACACATAGAGTTAATGGTATTTCATAACTAATGGATTGAGCAGCAGCTCGTAGACCACCTAAAAAGGAATATTTATTATTTGAACTATATCCTGACATAAGAAGTCCAATGGGAGCAATACTTGAAACCGCAATCCATAAAAAAACTCCAATATTGAGATCGGCTAAAACAAGGCGATAGTCAAAAGGAATTACTGAATAACTTAATAAAATTGATATAACTGCTATGGATGGTCCGATACTAAATAAACGAATATCTCCTCTAGATGGAAGAAGATTCTCTTTGAAAAGTAGTTTTGTCCCATCTGCTAGAGCTTGAAGAACTCCTAAAGGACCGGCGTATTCAGGTCCAATACGTTGTTGTAGCCCTGCGGATATTTCTCTTTCTAACCATACAATTACTAATACACCTATTGTGATTCCCAATATAAGAGTCAAAATAGGGACAAGCACCCATATAATTCCATAGACCCCTTTTAAAGATTCCACTGTGTAAAAAGAATTGATATCTTGTATTTCTGTTGTATCCATTATCATTTTAACGATCAACTTCTCCCATAATAATATCGATGCTCCCTAGTATTGTCATAATATCAGCCAATTTCATTCTTTTAACTAACTGAGGAAGAATTTGCAAATTGATAAAACCCGGGGGGCGAATTTTCCATCTCCAAGGAAAACCACTCTGATCCCCTATCAGAAAAATTCCCAATTCGCCCTTTGGGGCTTCGATTCTCACATAAAGTTCTTGTTTCGGCAATTCAAAAATAGGAGAAGGTTTTTTACTAATGAATCGATATTCAAAATCATTCCATTCTGGATACCTTTCTCTATCAAAGTATCGGATTTCTAAATTCTCATAGGGCCCCCCAGGAATTCCTTCCAGAGCCTGTTGAATAATTTTTATGGATTCTGTCATTTCACCAATTCGGACTAAATAACGAGCTAATGAATCACCTTCTTTTTGCCATTGGATTTTCCAATCCAATTCGTCGTAACACTCATAATGATCAACTTTACGAAGATCCCATTGTATTCCGGAAGCTCGCAGCATTGGTCCTGATAAACCCCAATTTATTACTTCGTCTCTACCAATAATGCCTATGCCCTCAACCCGTTCTAAAAAAATAGGATTTCGCGTAATAAGTTTTTGATATTCAGTAACTCCTGTTAAAAAATAATCGCAAAAATCCAAACATTTATCTATCCAGCCATAAGGTAGATCAGCCGCTACTCCTCCGATACGAAAATAATTATGCATCATTCGCATACCAGTAGCAGCTTCGAATAGATCATATATGAATTCTCTTTCTCTGAAAATATAAAAGAAAGGAGTTTGTGCACCAATATCTGCCATAAAAGGTCCGAGCCATAAGAGATGAGAAGCTATACGACTCAATTCCAACATGATTACTCTGATATAACTGGCTCTTTTAGGCACTTGAATATTTCCTAACCGTTCTGGCCCATTTACAGTTATTGCTTCTGTGAACATAGTAGCTAAATAATCCCAACGAGTTACATAAGGCAGATACTGTATAATTGTTCGGTTTTCCGCAATTTTCTCCATCCCTCTGTGTAAATAACCCAATATTGGCTCACAGTCAATAACATCTTCACTATCCAGAGTAACGATGAGTCGAAGAACACCATGCATTGACGGGTGGTGGGGGCCCATATTGACTATCATGAGATCGTTTCTTGTAGCTGGTATATTCATAAGTTTTTCCTCGATTCATTCTTCCATGAATTGCGTAAAACAAAAAAAAAGTTCATCAAAATTCAAAATATAATAAATAAAATAATTCCAAATGACTCTTCAAATTAACGAATTTTGGATTCCCGCATACCCAACTGGGTAATTAAGGATTTATAACGTATTTTATTTTTCTTTGACAAATAAGACAGCAGCCGTTGACGTTTTCCCAGAATTTTACGTAGACCTCTTTGAGATAAATAGTCTTTTCTGTGCAATTCCAAATGTGAAGTAAGTCTTCTTATTTTATTAGTGAAACTCAATACTTGGAATTCAACGGATCCCTTGTTTTCTTCTTTTTCTTCTTGCGAAATAATTGAGATGAATGAATTTTTTACCATAAAGATGAATCGCCTTTTTTAGATATTTTTATCGATATATATATTTATTGATCAGTAATAATAATTCCACTCACAAAAAAAAATTAGACCTACAAATAAATAAGAAGATTTTGTTGATTCATTTCTAGATCGAATTAATATTAATATAATACCTCATTAAAATTAAATTAGTATCATGGATCAGAATGAAATGTAAGATAATAGGTAGGTTTATTTTTTTGTTTTCATATACTCGATATGGTACGTAAATATGGTAAAAATGTACCATTAATTGATTTTCAATCGCGGATACATATGAATCCTTGTCATACTGAAACGACTACCATTATTGGTATCAAACCAATAGCGATTTATACAAGCTAAATCTTCTAATCGATAATTGGGCCAAAGAAAGAACTTTAATTTTATTAGTTTACTTTTATCTCTATCAATATTTTTTCTTTTATTCAATAAAGCTTGATGGCAATTTTTTACCCTATTTTGTACTGTATTTCTATGGATACTATTTATATTCCTATAATTAAAACAAATTAGAATTCTCAATTCTCTACGACGCCTCGGGGATAAAATATTTTCAAGAACAAGCAAATCATAATGATTTTTGTCTTTATTTCCAATCATTTTTTGATCTATTGCAATGGATTCATAAAAGTTCTTCTTATCAATATAGCCATAGCTTTTTTCTACGTATCTTTGATTAATTTGTTGCTTACTCTTATGAACCAATAAAATACCTATGGTTTGATCTATAATAAATTGTCCATCATTTTTTACAGACAGACGAACTGGTTCAATAATAAATATTCCATTTTTCATCAAGTCTGTAAGAGTTAAATTCTTCTGGAGCATCAGAATATCCAGATTCATTTCGTCCCTTTGAATAGCGAATATAGCAATTTCTCTTGGATTTTTCATTCTAAGCAGGAGACAATATACTTTGATGTTATTGAGTATCCCTTGATTTAAAGAATCATCCCATCTCAATTGAAAACACAAATATTTTTTTCGGAAGAACTCAAGTTCTGCTTCTGTGTTGTTCTTGTATTGTTTTTTTTTTCTACGTTTTTTCATGTCTGATCCCGTGTAATCTTCTTCAACATTTTTTGGTTGGTTTGAGAGAGCTGATTCAAGATCGACTTGGTACGCGAATTCTTTTTCTCCTTTATTTATATTTTCTAATTCAAGAGTTTTTTCATTCGAGAATATAAAAATATTTCTTTTTTTCTTCCTAGTGATGCTTTTTTGTTTATTAACATTTATATTTTTATTCACATTAAAATGGAAAAGAAGTAATTTAATTGGTATGACCCACGGTTTACTCTTATATGTATTATAAAGTATAAAAAATTCTGGGAAAAACCAAAGTTCTAAATTCCATATGCAACGGCTTAGTATTTCTTCATTCATTCCCATCCAATCAACAAGAGGTTTTTTTTGATTGAATGGTTGAATTTCTTGATCTTGATGAATCATGAGATAAAAAATACCTTGCTTATCAATTTTATCGATTATTTGATAATTATTAACCCCAGTCTTTTTATTCCTGTTGGTGACGGTATCAATATCGACCCAGGCCTTAATATTGATCTTCTTTCTAAGACAAAAATGTAGAATTGTCCAATCAAAATATTTTCTATCCGGATTTTTTTCTATATCTATACTATCATCTTCTACTAGATAATTGTTAATAAGGATACCTTCCACCATATCAAATAGTTTACGTTTAGGCATATTAGAAGTATAAGAAATTTCATGGTTATTATTTACTTGTAATGGCAATCCATAAATATATGAGTCTTTCTTATCTTCATAAGAAATAGATTTATACGCGAAAAGATCATATCTATATTGTTTTTTTAAATTTAATTTTTGATTTAGTAATGAATCTATTTCAAAATCATTTGGTTTTTCATAATGAATTAATCGATTTTTTTCATATAAATCACGTTTGTTTAAATCTTTCTTTTGAGTTATACGGCATTGATATTGATTAACTCTATTTCGCCATTTTTGTGGTACTAATCTAGACCATCTAATCTGAGATAAATCATATTGATAATAACCTTTTAGCCAGTTTTTCCATTCATTAATTATAGAATTTCGAAGTTTCTTATGTTGTTGTTGTCTTAATTCGGAATCAAATATTTCTTGGGTTCCAACAAAATACTCGTTTATTTCATTCTTAAGAAAAAAAGATGTTCCGTAATATTTAAAGACAGATCTTAACTTATATAAATTACTAACTTGGGTTTGTGATAATTTGTAGAATACATATGCTTGTGACAAGTAAGATAAGTCCCCAAAAATATGTGAATTCCTTTTAATAATACAAAGTGACTTTTTTATAGTCGAAATAAAGTTAATTATACTTTGATTTCTTTTATCAATTTTTTCTCGATTTAGTTCATTATTGTAAATATATTTATTAATTATTTTTTTTGTAAAAAGTTGTGCATTGATTCTAGAGATATTAATGATACACAGAAAGATATCTATGTATATTTTTTCAATAAAAAATTGAAAAAAAGAATAGGATTTACGACGTAATCGAAGATTTTTTCTTTTTAATATCCGCCAAATATTGTTTGGTGATTCTAATCTTTTGTCTTCATAACTTGTTTGGTTAGGGCTAATATTTATTTCTCGAGTTAGAAACCCCTTTTTCTTTTCTTTTTTCATTTTTTCTATTTCATTTATGATTGTGTTTGTTCTATTAGTTAGATTTTGCATTTTTATTTCTATCAATAAGTAACTTGACCAATCCATAGATCGAATGGGAATAGACGATTCGGGAATTTTTTTATTCTGGATTATCCAATTTTCTTCTTTTTTAGTTTCATTCAATTCATATTCATATATTTCTATTTTTTTCAATCCCAATAATGAAATTGGGTTTATTTTTGAGAGTTCTTTTATTATTTTTTTTACAAATAGAATGCTTTTGATGACCCATTTTTTTGTTTCTTTTGATACATTTAGTGATAAATTTATCAAAATTTTTGTTTTTTCTTTTAAAACTCTTAGAACTAGAAAAAGTTGTTTTTTTAATTTTAATTTTTTCTTTTCGAATTCTTTAAAAATAGGTTCAAAAAATAAAAATTGTTTTTGGGGAGACCCAAAGGGCAGTTCAGTTTCCATTCCAAAAACTGTTAAAAAACAAAAATCATTTTTTTGTTTTTTACCTTTCTTTTTTTTTTTAATTGAGTCTTTATGAGGGGATCGTAACTTAGATCTGTGCCAAGGTTTCAGACGAAAAGGAAATAGGATCTTTATTTGAATACCGTCTATTAACCAGTTTTTTGGAAATTCTTTTTCGGATAATTGAATGCCATTATAGGTGCATTTAATATGAATTTCTTTATTCCAATCCTTTAAATCCTCGGACCATTCGGGAAATTTAAATAATAGTATACGAACAATATTTTTAGCTATTATTAATGAAGGTAATATAATATATTTTCTAAGAATTGATTGGATTACTAATAAAAGACCTCTTATTATTTGAGCAAATACAATGCTGTCCCAAGTTTCCGCTAATTCTATACGAGTTTGTTCCTCTTTTTTTTCTTTTTTTTTTTTCTCACTTTCTTTTGTCTTTTTATTTGTAGAATCTGAAATTTTTAATTTGTTCTTTTTCCAAATCCAATTTATAAAAATTATTTTCATCAGCTCGGAGATATCAAAAGAAAAGGAAGGGGATTTGTCTACTCTATCCAAAAAAAGGGGGGAATGCACATTTGCTTGAAACAGTTCCTCAATAATAATTTTACGCCTTTGAGCTCGCATAGAACCTTTTATTATATCTCGACGAAAATCCGATTGTTGTGAATAACGTATCAAAACCACTTCTTCATCTTGATTAGGATTATTAGTCTTTTTGTTATTAGTAGAAGGATTTGTATCCTGCTCAATATCAGTAAAAATCACGACACTTTTGGCTTTTCTTGAACGAATTTCATGATCCTCTATCACATTTTCTTCAGTTTCTCTTTCCTCCTGTTCCAACTCGTCGATTAATTTGTATGACCATTGAGGAACTTTTTTATTGATTTCTTTTATTTCGATATATTTTTTTCGAATTGTTTTATCCTCCTTAGGATCAGTTAAAACTGCATCGAATAAAAATTTATAAATTTTTATTCGATCTTCTGAATCAATTCTTACTTGTTTGTTTTCCGTAAATAAAAAAACTCCTTTCAAATTAAAATTAGATCTTGATTTTCCTGCAAACTTACTCATTATGTTTAAGAAATAACTCATTTTTGTTGAGAATAATTTTCGATCAAATAGATTTCTTTTATTGTCAAGTTCTGTGTAATTCGTATTAAAAAGGATGTCATGAATCTTATT